GCTTAGTGTGCGACTCGTTAGTTTTTTTAGAATGCTTAAAATTCAACAAAAAAAAAGAAACCAACTCATAATATGAATTAATTAAAAAGAACTAATAACCAACTCATTGCTTCGGATTATCTAGATTTAAAGAAATAGTCAAAACAAAAAAATTAAATAAAGATATGATATATTAGTGATATAATTATAGCAACTCAAATATTGCAGAAAAAACAAAAAAAAAATGAATATGATTATGAGTTGTAAAGCAATAAAATAAAAATATACAGATAAATGAAGGGGTGAAAGAAAGAGAGAAAAAAATCTATGATATAGAATTCTAATATGTAAAGGTCTATGGGTCATCTCATAAAAAGCAGTGTAATAAAGCATCAATAGGAATTAATCCATATATAAATGGATATATTCATAACACAAACAAATCAAGAGCTCCGAATCAATAAAAACTGAGAAGGTTGATTCAAGAAAAAAGAAATAGTATTTAAAAAAAATCTTATAATTAGAGAGGCTCCGTTGTAGAATTCAGACCTAACCATTAATTGAGAAGCGATGGGAACGACGAAACCTGCGAATATCTAAGATTTTTTTTAAACAAATCTTAATGATTCATTAGGTGGGATGGCGGAACAAACCAAAAAAGAATCCATTCTTTTTTATTGAGGAATTATGCCTTACATTCCATCTGAATTTGGTAATAAAAGAGTGAATTTTCGCCCGCGAAAATTTGGATTTTATTGAATTTTTTTATTTTTGCCAATCCGATATGATACGATATGATAATAAAAGAAAAAAGAAAAATAGAAATAAGGATTCGTTAGAATATTATAAGATAACAAAACAATATTATTTAGTTATATACAGATAGCAAAAATTGTCTTAAATTGTCTATAAGAATACATATTAAGTTATATATCAAAACAAGATATACAAATTTCCAATAGACTAATAGATTCTATGAAATCTCAAAAAATCCCGCGATTCTATTATTCATTAAACATATGTATATTAGTGTATATTATTTTATCGATTAAATCGATTTATATATATATATATATTATTTGAATCGTTTCATTCGCGAGGAGCCGTATGAGATGAAAAATCTCATGTACGGTTCTGTAATAGAGATGGAATTGAGAAACAACCATCAACTAGAACCCCAAAAGAACCAGATTTCGTAAACAACATAGAGGAAGAATGAAAGGAATATCCTATCGAGGTAATAATATTTGCTTCGGAAGATATGCTCTTCAGGCACTTGAGCCCGCTTGGATCACGTCTAGACAAATAGAAGCGGGACGGCGAGCAATGTCACGAAATGTCCGACGAGGTGGACAAATATGGGTACGCATATTTCCAGACAAACCAGTTACAGTAAGACCCACCGAAACGCGTATGGGTTCGGGAAAAGGATCTCCCGAATATTGGGTATCTGTCGTTAAACCTGGGAAAATACTTTATGAGATGGGTGGGATATCAGAAAATATAGCCAGAAAGGCTATTTCTTTAGCAGCCTCAAAAATGCCTATACGAACTCAATTCATTATTTCGGGATAATAATGAAAACCAAAGGAAAGAGGGCTTTAGGATGAAAACATAAAAATGCAATTGTAAATTCCTTATTTTTGAACACAGAATATTTTTTTTTACTTCAATCTTTGGACTGAAAGAACAAAAAAATGATATGATTCAACCTCAAACCTATTTGAATGTAGCTGATAACAGCGGAGCCCGCGAATTGATGTGTATTCGAATCCTAGGAGCTAGTAATCGACGATATGCTTATATTGGTGACATTGTTGTTGCTGTAATCAAGGAAGCAGTACCAAATATGACCTTAGAAAGATCAGAAGTGATCAGAGCTGTAATTGTACGTACTTGTAAAGAACTCAAACGTAGCAACGGTATACTAATTCAGTATGATGATAATGCTGCAGTTGTCATTGATCAAGAAGGAAATCCAAAAGGAACTCGAATCTTTTGTGCAATCGCACGGGAATTGAGACAGTTAAATTTCACTAAAATAGTTTCATTAGCACCCGAGGTATTATAAAATTATAAGGCAAAACCGTGATATGGATATATTTGTTTTGTAATGAAAATGGATTAATTAATATATTATATCTCACACATATCCCTTTTGTAGTAATTATTCTAAGTATTAGAAATAACAATCATTATCTATTTCATATTAATATTGGATGATCTAAATGAAATAATGAAAAAAAATAGAAAAACGAGCATGTTGATTATATTGAAAATAAGGAGCAACAATCATTTTCGTTTATCATGAGTAAGGACACCATCGCTGACATAATAACCTATATACGAAATGCTGATATGAATAGAAAAAAAATGGTTCAAATACCATTTACTAACATCACCGAAAACACTGTGAAAATACTTTTACGAGAGGGTTTTGTTGAAAACGTCAGAAAACATAGGGAAAGCGACAAATATTATTTAGTTTTAACTCTACGGTATAGAATAAATAAGAAAGGATCATATAAAAGTTTTTTAAATTTAAAACGGATCAGTACACCTGGTCTGCGAATATATTCTAATTATCAACGAATCCCTAAAATTTTAGGAGGCATGGGGATTGTAATTCTTTCAACTTCTAGAGGTATAATGACAGATCGAGAGGCTCGATTAGAAAAAATAGGCGGAGAAATTTTATGTTATATATGGTAATCTTTCTGAAATACGAATTAGATGAGAAATTTCTATCCATTTTTGTCAAAAAGAGAGAGAGAAAACACAGATTTAGAATATCACCCACCCCTCATATACTAGTGAATGTGCGAAGGGGGTTTAACTGAAACTGGAATTGGAAAAAAAAAGAAAAAATAAAAAGGATTCAAGAGGATTTAATTACTGAATGAATAAATTCCCAGGGGTATTTTTCAGATTCCTTTATATAATCAAAATTGAATTATAAGCTATGTTTTTCAAAAGATTCGACGTACTTTTTATATGTTTATATGTATACGCCCGTAGAAAAAAAAAAAAAAAGAAGCATAAAAAATTCAATTTAATTAGACTGTTTTTTAATTTCAACAATCTTTTTTTTTTGGGGGGGGGGGTACAAGTTCAAAATGTAAGGAAACCTTATTTTCTTCCAATAAATAGATTTGGTATTAACTTATTAAGGAATTACAAATATGAAAATAGGGGCCTCCGTACGTAAAATTTGTGAAAAATGTCGATTAATTCGCAGGCGAGGGCGAATTCTAGTAATTTGTTCCAATCCAAAACATAAACAAAGACAAGGATAATATTTCCACAAAAGAGGATTTTCTATAAAAATAGAATATAAAAAGATTAGAATATATATTTTATAAAATAGTAGAAGAAATTTTTTATTATTGGTATTTCCAATTTGAAATTTTATTTCAAAAATTCATATTCGATGTCGATTAATATAAAAATACAATTGATATATATATATAAATCGAATATGAATTCTAGTTAGAAACTAGTTAGAAAAAAGTAAAGGATCCGTTTTTGAATGAAATGGATATATCCATATATCTCGGACTTATTTTTATGAAATAATCAAATATGGCAAAACCTATACCAAAAATGGGTTCGCGTAAAAATGGACGTATTGGTTCGCGTAAGCATGCTCATAAAATACCAAAGGGAGTTATTCATGTTCAAGCTAGTTTTAACAATACTATTGTGACTGTTACAGATGTACGTGGTCGGGTTATTTCTTGGTCCTCCGCCGGTACTTGTGGATTCAAGGGTACACGAAGGGGTACACCATTTGCCGCTCAAACCGCAGCAGGAAATGCTATTCGAACAGTAGCGGATCAAGGCATGCAACGAGCAGAAGTCATGATAAAAGGCCCCGGTCTCGGAAGAGATGCGGCATTAAGAGCTATTCGTAGAAGTGGTATACTATTAAATTTTATACGGGATGTAACCCCTATGCCACATAATGGATGTAGGTCTCCGAAAAAAAGACGTGTGTAAAATTAAAAATAAACATGGAAAAGATTTCAAGAGAAATAAACAATTCAAGGGTTTGATCAAATATATATATATATTACTATGGTTCGAGAGAAAATAAGAGTATCAACTCGGACACTACAGTGGAAGTGTGTTGAATCAAGAGTAGACAGTAAACGTCTTTATTATGGACGCTTTATTCTGTCTCCACTTATGAAAGGCCAAGCCGATACAATAGGCATTGCAGTGCGAAGAGTTTTGCTAGGAGAAATAGAGGGAACATGTATTACACGTGCAAAATCGGAGAAAATACCACATGAATATTCTACCATAGTAGGTATTCAAGAATCAGTACATGAAATTTTAATGAATTTGAAAGAAATTGTATTGAGAAGTAATCTGTATGGAACTCAAGACGCATCTATTTGTTTCAAAGGTCCTGGATATATAACTGCTCAAGACATCATTTTACCACCTTCTGTGGAAATCATTGATAATACACAACATATAGCCAACCTAACAGAACCTATTAATTTGTGTATTGGATTAAAAATTGAGAGGAATCGCGGATATCGTATAAAAACACTAAAAAACTTTCAAGACGGAAGTTTTCCCATAGATGCTGTATTCATGCCTGTTCGAAATGTAAATCATAGTATTCATTCCTATGGGAATGGGAAAAAAAAACAAGAGATACTCTTTCTCGAAATATGGACAAATGGGAGTTTAACTCCTAAAGAGGCGCTTTATGAAGCCTCTCGGAATTTGATTGATTTATTTATTCCCTTTTTACATGCAGAAGAAGATCCCTTTCATTTAGAAAAAAATCAACACAAGGTTACTTTACCCCTTTTTACTTTTCATGATATATTGGCTAAGGATAAACTGAGGAAAAATAAAAAAGGGATAGCATTGAAATCCATTTTTATTGACCAATTAGAATTGCCTCCCAAGATCTATAATTGTCTCAAAAGATCCAATATTCATACATTATTAGAACTTTTGAATAATAGTCAAGAAGACCTTATGGAAATGGAACATTTTCG